AAAACTATGTCGTATTATGATATGTATAGTAATAGTAATGGGGGAACATGGGACAAAAAATAAATCCAATAGGTTTCAGACTTGGTACAAGCCAAGGTCATCATTCCCTTTGGTTCGCACAACCAAAAAATTATTCTGAGGGTTTGCAAGAAGATCAAAAAATAAGAAATTATATCAAGAATTATGTACAAAAAAATATGAAAACATCTTCTGGCGTCGAGGGAATTGCACGTATAGAGATTCAAAAACGAATCGACCTGATCCAAATCATAATCTATATGGGATTTCCAAAAATATTAATAGAAAGTCGACCCCGAGGAATCGAAGAATTACAGATGAATTTACAAAAAGAAATTAATTCTGTAAATCGAAAACTTAACATTGCTATCACACGAATTGAAAAACCTTATGGAAACCCTAATATTCTTGCAGAATTTATAGCTGGCCAATTAAAAAATAGAGTTTCTTTTCGCAAAGCAATGAAAAAGGCTATAGAATTAACTGAACAAGCGGATACAAAGGGAATTCAAGTGCAAATTGCAGGACGTATCGACGGAAAAGAAATTGCGCGTGTTGAATGGATCAGAGAGGGTAGGGTTCCACTACAAACCATTCGAGCTAAAATTGATTATTGTTCCTATACAGTTCGAACAATCTATGGGGTATTAGGCATCAAAATTTGGATATTTATAGACGGGGAATAATAAACCTTAATTTTCTTTTGCATTCTATCCAGCGATGGAACAAAAAATAATAAATTCGTTTCTTCTTTTTCTTTTCTGTTCAATAAAAAAATGAACAATTATAATTCTATAGGGTTTAATAAAAATTCAATTAATCTTTTGATAAAATTGCTATGCTTAGTGTGTGACTCGTTGGTTTTTTTAGGGTTAGTATAAAAAAAAGCCCCATAGTATAAACAAATAACTATAGAAGTAATAACCAACTCATCACTTCGTATTATCTGGATCCAAAGAACCAGTCAAGATATGATATATTGTTCATATTGTTGTAGCAACTGAAATCTTTTTTTATTAAAAAATTCTGCTTCTAAGTCGTCAATCGAAATAAAAAAGAAAGGGTATGGATAAAAGGAAGGATGAGAGAAAGAAAGAAAAAGTATATTAATGATATATAATTCCAATATGTAAGGTCTATGAGTCATCTCAGAAAAAATCTGTGTAATAAAGCATCAATACGGGTTCCTCATTAAACGGATCTGCTCATCGAACAAAAAATAAAGAGCTTCGAGCCAATAAAGACTAAGAATATTGACTCAAGAACTAATAGCTCCATTGTATAATTCAGACCTAACCATTAAGTAAGAAGCGATGGGAACGATGGAACCTGTGAATTCAAAAGATTCTAGTGAAAATTCATTCGAATGATTCATTGATCGGGATGGCGGAACCGGCCAGAGACCAATTCATCTATTCGGAAAAGTTATGAACTAATGATAGAACTGAAATAGAAATGGAAAGAGTAAATATTCGCCCGCGAAAACTTTATTTTCTTGGATTGCTAAATTTGGGTCAATCCAATACGATAAAGAATAAAACAAAAGAAAGATTCGTTTTAACATTCTAAAATAGATAAATATAAGAAAAAAGAGTTATTTTATATATTTAGTTATTAGTTATCTATACAAATACAAACAAGATATACAAATTTATATATAATAGATTTGATTTGATCTAGATTAAATGAAATCCATGATTCAGTATATTACTTACTTAAATACATGTATATCTTAATTCAAATTATATTATATCTGAATTGAATTCGAAATATTTAATTAGAATTTATTTGATTCGCGAGGAGCTGGATGAGAAGAAACTCTCACGTCCGGTTCTGTAGTAGAGATGGAATTCAAAACAAACCATCAACTATAACCCCAAAAGAACCAGATTCCGTAAACAACATAGAGGAAGAATGAAGGGAATATCTTCTCGAGGTAATGCTATTTGTTTTGGTAAATACGCTCTTCAGGCACTTGAACCCGCTTGGATCACATCTAGACAAATAGAAGCAGGTCGACGAGCAATGACACGAAATGCACGTCGCGGTGGAAAAATATGGGTCCGTATATTTCCGGATAAACCGGTTACAGTAAGACCCGCAGAAACACGTATGGGTTCAGGTAAAGGCTCTCCCGAATATTGGGTAGCTGTTGTTAAACCAGGTCGAATCCTTTATGAAATGGGTGGAGTAACAGAAAATATAGCCAGAAGGGCTATTTCAATAGCAGCGTCCAAAATGCCTATACGAGCTCAATTCATCATTTCGGGATAAAAAAGAAATAGGCCTTAAAAATCGGGGGTGCAGGTTTCTTTTTTTTTTTTTTTTTGACAAAAAATATTTCTTTTTTTCTTCGACCTTTGTATTGTAAAAAACAGATAAAAAAAATGATATGATTCAACCTCAGACCCATTTGAATGTAGCAGATAACAGCGGGGCTCGAAAATTGATGTGTATTCGAATCATAGGAGCTAGCAATCGTCGATATGCTCATATTGGTGACGTTATTGTTGCTGTGATCAAAGACGCAGTTCCAAACATGCCTCTAGAAAGATCAGAAGTAGTCAGAGCTGTAATTGTCCGTACTTGTAAAGAACTTAAACGTGACAACGGTATGATAATACGATATGATGACAATGCTGCAGTTGTGATTGATCAAGAAGGAAATCCAAAAGGAACTCGAGTTTTTGGTGCGATTGCCCGAGAATTGAGACAGTTCAATTTTACTAAAATAGTTTCATTAGCTCCCGAGGTATTATAAAATAAAATGAGACCGCGATATGGTTATAGTAGGGTATTTAAAAGAATAAGATTAATTTAGTAGATTTTGTCTCACGTATATACCTTTCAAAATTAATATTCATAAACAAATACGTACATAAAAAAATACGTAAAAAAAAAAAAGAAAAACATGTTGATTATATCCAAATTTGGAGGCACCAATAATTTTAATTAATCATGGGTAGTGATACTATTGCTGACATAATAACCTCTATACGAAATGCCGATATGTATAGAAAAAGCGTGGTTCGAGTAGCATCGACTAATATCAGCCAAAGTATTGTTAAAATACTTTTACGAGAGGGTTTTATCGAAAACGTGAGAAAACATCGAGAAAACAACAAATATTTTTTGGTTTTAACCCTACGACATAGAAGGAATAGGAAAAGGACTTATAGAAATCTTTTAAATTTAAAACGGATCAGTCGGCCGGGTCTACGAATCTATTCTAACTATCAAAGAATTCCTAGAATTTTAGGTGGGATGGGGGTTGTAATTCTTTCTACCTCTCACGGTATAATGACAGACCGAGAGGCTCGACTAGAAAGAATAGGCGGAGAAATTTTGTGTTATATATGGTAATCTTTCTAATATCCGAATTGAATATGAAACTTCTTATTTGTGAAAAAGAAAAGAGAAGAGGTGGGTTGTCTAATAGGGTTCTTCCTCCACAAGTTGATACTTCAAGGGGGTTTTACCTGGAATGAAAGAACAAAAATGGATTCATGAAGGTTTAATTACTGAATCGCTTCCCAACGGTATGTTCCGGGTTCGTTTAGATAATGAAGATCTGATTCTAGGTTATGTTTCAGGAAAGATCCGACGTAGTTTTATACGGATACTGCCAGGAGATAGAGTCAAAATTGAAGTAAGTCGTTATGATTCAAGCAGAGGTCGTATAATTTATCGACTCCGCAATAAAGATTCGAAAGATTAGGTGTTTTTTCAACTTCACTAGTTCGTTCGTAGGAATACGATTCAAAATCGAAAATTTCAAGAAACTTCTTTTCTTCGAAGAAGTGGATTCAAAATTAAAGTAAGGAGTGGCAAATATGAAAATAAGAGCTTCTGTTCGTAAAATTTGTGAAAAATGTCGACTAATCCGTCGTCGGGGACGAATTATAGTAATTTGTTCCAACCCAAGACATAAACAAAGACAAGGATAATCAGACTCGTTAAAGACCCGATATACAAATAAGAAGGGGGATCTGTTTTGACATGAAATGGATATATCCATATATCTCTGACTCAAATTTATGAGATGATAAAATATGGCAAAAGCTATACCGAAAAAGGGTTCACGTGGACGTATTGGTTCACGTAAGAGTACACGTAAAATACCAAAGGGGGTTATTCATATTCAAGCAAGTTTCAATAATACCATTGTGACTGTTACAGATGTACGGGGGCGAGTGGTTTCTTGGTCCTCTGCCGGTACTTGTGGCTTCCGAGGTACAAGAAGAGGGACGCCATTTGCTGCTCAAACGGCAGCGGCAAATGCTATTCGTGCAGTAGTAGATCAAGGTATGCAACGAGCAGAAGTCATGATTAAAGGTCCCGGTCTCGGAAGAGACGCAGCATTACGAGCTATTCGCAGAAGTGGTATACTATTAACTTTCGTACGGGATGTAACCCCTATGCCACATAATGGCTGTAGACCCCCGAAAAAAAGACGTGTGTAGAAATAAAAATTGAAGGTATTTCAATAGCAAGAGAAACAAGAGAAATAAATGATTCAACGATCTGATCAAATAATATTATTATGGTTCGAGAGAAAATAACAGTATCTACTCGGACACTACAGTGGAAGTGTGTTGAATCAGCAGCAGACAGTAAGCGTCTTTTTTATGGACGCTTTATTCTGTCTCCGCTTATGAAAGGTCAAGCAGACACAATAGGCATTGCGATGCGAAGAGCTTTGCTTGGAGAAATCGAAGGAACATGTATCACACGCGCAAAATCTGAGAAAATATCACACGAATATTCTACGATAATGGGTATTCAAGAATCAGTACATGAGATTTTAATGAATTTGAAAGAAATCGTATTGAGAAGTAATCTCTATGGAACTTGTGAGGCGTCTATTTGTGTCAGGGGCCCTGGATATGTAACTGCTCAAGATATAATATTACCGCCTTATGTAGAAATCGTCGATAATACACAGCATATAGCTAGTTTGACGGAACCCATTGAGTTGGTTA